GTGACATTTACAGTGGTATCGACAGTTACATTTCTAGTTTCATTTGTGCGGAAAGTACAAGTAGTATTGAAAGTGGAAATCCTAGTGTCAAAACTAGTAGCAGTTCTTTCAATATAATAGAAAAATCTAATGATTTCGATATAAATACAAAATACAAACAGTTATGGGTTCAATGTGAGAATTGTTATGGATTAAATTATAAAAAATTTTTTAGTTCAAAAATGAATATTTGTGAACACTGCGGATATCATTTGAAAATGAGTAGTTCAGATAGAATCGAACTCTTTATTGATCCTGGCACTTGGGAGCCTATGGACGAAGATATGGTCTCTATGGACCCCATTGAATTTCATTCAGAGGAAGAACCTTATATAGATCGCATCTCTTTTTATCAAATAAAAACGGGTTTAACTGAAGCTGTTCAAACGGGTGTAGGTCAACTAAATAGTATTCCCATAGCAATGGGAGTTATGGATTTTCAGTTTATGGGAGGTAGTATGGGATCCGTAGTAGGTGAGAAAATCACCCGTTTGATTGAGTATGCTACTAATCGATCTCTACCTATCATTATTATGTGTGCTTCTGGAGGAGCACGCATGCAAGAAGGGAGTTTGAGCTTGATGCAAATGGCTAAAATATCTTCTGCTTTATATGATTATCAATCAAATACAAAGTTATTCTATGTATCAATCCTTACATCTCCTACAACTGGCGGAGTTACAGCAAGTTTTGGTATGTTGGGAGATATCATTATTGCTGAACCTAATGCCTACATTGCGTTTGCGGGTAAAAGAGTAATTGAACAAACATTGAAAAAGACAGTACCTGACGGTTCACAAACGGCTGAGTATTTATTCCATAAGGGCTTATTCGACCCAATCGTACCACGTAATCTTTTAAAAGGTGTTCTGAATGAGTTATTTCAGCTACACGGTTTCCTTCCCTTGAATGAAGATTCAAAATAAAGAAATATTCAAATAAAAAATAATCAGAATATAGGAGTTCTTTCTATTTAGCGAGAACTCTCGTTTTTCACTAGGAATCCATGTTTGTTGGATAAGATTGGTTAAAGTTGGAAACTCCTAAGAAACTCGTTTCTATCTTTCTTTTCAAAAAAAAAAGGTGTTTTGAAAGGAAAGATAGAAAGACGATGAAGATAAGGATGGGAGAAGAAGAATCCAATTTCTGAAAGCAGGATTCTCATACATATTCGTGTAGAAATAGGAATAAGTACGCTTCGTTGAGTTCTACATTCGTTATTGATTATGAAATATTTCATAATATTTCATATGAATATTATCTGAATATTATTTCTAATAGATAGACTTATCATAAGATATCTTTATAATTATAATTTCTAATTATAATAGAAATATGAAATCGAGGTACCCATTCTATGATAGATTTGAACTTTCCCTCTATTTTTGTTCCTTTAGTGGGCCTAGTCTTTCCGGCAATCGCAATGGCTTCTTTATCTCTTTATGTTCAAAGAAATAAGATTGTCTAAATATGATGGGACCAAATCTCATCAATTTATTTCAACACTAGATCATCATACAGATACTCTTTTTTTAATGTAATAGGGTAGGATATATGCTATGTGGACTTTCCGAAAACAAATGTCAGAGTTGTTTTGTTATGTATACCGTTGTTATGTATATCGATGGATAATATACGCATTAATGCATGTATATGCAGTTATAGCTTAATCAATTAAATGATTCAATTCAAAATGATCCGCAAATCTTTTTTGAAAAATCTTTGAAATAGAAACTCAATGTATCTAACCAATTATTTCTAATGGTTCCTGCCGGAATGCTGCTAGTTAATGAAAGTTACTTAGGGATCAAGCAATAAAAGTCGAGTCAAATCCATTTGGGTTATTCTATCAATTCCAATATCAATTCCAATCGAATGCAACTGGATCTAGTATAGTATGAACTGGCGATCAGAACATATATGGATAGAACTTATAACGGGGTCTCGAAAAACAAGTAATTTTTGCTGGGCCTGTATCCTTTTTTTAGGTTCACTAGGATTCTTAGTGGTTGGAACTTCCAGTTATCTTGGTAAAAATCTGATATCCGTATTTCCGTCTCAGCAAATTCTTTTTTTCCCCCAAGGGATCGTGATGTCTTTCTATGGAATCGCAGGTCTATTCATTAGTTCTTATTTGTGGTGCACAATTTCATGGAATGTAGGTAGTGGTTATGACCGATTTGATAGAAAAGAAGGGATAATGTCCCTTTTTCGTTGGGGATTTCCTGGAATAAATCGTCGCATCTTCCTTCGTATCTTTCTGAAAGATATCCAATCAATCAGAATGGAGGTGAGAGAGGGTCTTTTTCCTCGTCGTGTCCTTTATATGGAAATCAGGGGCCAAGGAGCCATTCCGTTGGCCCGTACTGATGAGAATTTGACTCCACGAGAAATTGAACAAAAAGCTGCCGAATTGGCCTATTTCTTGCGCGTACCCATTGAAGTATTTTGAAATGAACTTAAAGAAACTAAAGAATAAATATCAGCATGAGAGAAGGAACTTAATACATCTATCAGGAGAACGTATATGGAACAATATTAATAAAATCTAAAAATCTAATAGAATTAATCAAATCAAATATATGGAAAAAAAAATAGATTAAGGAGATTTGTACACAAAAACTATTTTGTATATGCATACACATGTCGTCCAGCTTCACTCTTTATACTATCAAAAGGTCTAATAAGTGTAGTGTAGATTCATCAAATATCCTAACATGTCTTTTGTTTTCGTAAAACATAATTCGTCCTTTGAATTGATACCCTATCTCCGCGCTGCGGTTAGACAGTGAAATCTTTTGAATTCAAAATAGAAATAAAAGAATTAAATGATTTGGTAGAGTTCGTCTTTAAATCCAAATTCTATTCGTTAGTTCAAAATGGGTTTTCGGAGTATTCATCGAAAGGAATAAATGAAGGGGAAATCGGTTACAATTTGCCTAATTGCGATCTCTGGAATATGGAAAGAATATTTACTTCTTTTTTTCATTCGAAAAGGGCCTTTCTTGTATGTTCTATTCTAGATCCTAAAGACTCAATTCTTACACAAAAACAAAAATAGGAAAAGATCCATAGGTTCGATACCTTCTTCTTGTTATATAATTCGTGCTTCATAGAAATCTCAGATAGAATCGACGAATGAAAAAGGTTCATTAACAATTTACATCACGGATACAGAATGAAAAAAAAGAAAGCATTGGCTTCCCTCCCATATCTTGTGTCTATACTCTTTTTGCCCTGGTGGGTTTCTCTCTCATTTAAGAAATGTCTAGAAACTTGGGTTCTTCATTGGTGGAATACCAGGCAATCCGAAATCCTTTTGAATGATATTCAAGAGAAAAATGTTCTAGAAAAATTTATGGAATTAGAAGAACTATTCCTGTTGGACGAAATGATAAAGGAGTACTCGGAGACACATATGCAAAGGTTTCGTATAGGAATGCACAAGGAAACAATACAATTGGTCCAAAGACAAAATGAATCTCATTTCCATATAATTTTGCATTTCTCTACAAACCTAATCTGTTTCGCTATACTAAGTGGTTATTTTTTTCTGGGTAATGAAGAACTTTTCATTCTAAATTCTTGGATTCAGGAATTTCTCTATAACTTAAGTGATACAATCAAAGCTTTTTCAATTCTTTTAGTTACTGATTTATGGATCGGGTTTCACTCAACCCATGGTTGGGAACTAATGATTGGTTCGATCTACAACGATTTTGGATTGGCTCAGAATGATCAGATTATATCTGGTCTTGTTTCCACTTTTCCAGTGATTCTAGATACAATTGTGAAATATTGGATCTTCCATTTTTTAAATCGTGTATCTCCTTCGCTTGTAGTAATTTATCATTCAATGAATGAATAAGAATGAATAATTCATTATTTGATATCAATCAAATCAGAATCTTTCTTCGTGTATAAAGAAATCATTTTTCATCTTACTTATTCTTTATACTTCTACCTTTTCAACTCAAGGTATTCATACTATATTCCACCAGTACAATTATTTCAGTACAATCAATACAATGGCAAACTTGTGGATAGGGAATTCTACTGGTTACCTATCGAATTTATTGTAGAAATTCCGGGGATCAATGATTGGACCATGCAAAATAGAAAGACTTTTTCTTGGGTAAAAGAACAGATGACTCGATCCATTTTTGTATTGATCATGATATATGTAATAACTCGAGCATCTATTTCAAATGCATATCCCATTTTTGCGCAGCAGGGATATGAAAATCCACGAGAAGCAACTGGGCGAATTGTATGTGCCAATTGCCATTTAGCTAATAAGCCCGTGGATATTGAAGTTCCGCAAGCTGTACTTCCTGATACTGTATTTGAAGCAGTTGTTCGAATTCCTTATGATATGCAACTGAAACAAGTTCTTGCTAATGGTAAAAAAGGAGCTTTGAATGTAGGAGCTGTTCTTATTTTACCCGAGGGATTCGAATTAGCTCCCCCCGATCGTATTTCTCCCGAAATGAAAGAAAAGATGGGCAATCTTTCTTTTCAGTGTTATCGTCCTAATAAAAGAAATATTCTTGTGATAGGTCCTGTTTCCGGTCAGAAATATAGTGAAATCGTCTTTCCTATTCTTTCCCCCGACCCTGCTACGAAAAAAGACGTTTACTTCTTAAAATATCCCATATATGTAGGTGGGAACAGAGGAAGGGGTCAGATTTATCCTGATGGTAGCAAGAGTAACAATACAGTTTATAATGCTACATCTGCTGGTATAGTAAGCAGAATAGCACGTAAAGAAAAAGGGGGATATGAAATAACCATAGTTGATGCATCAGAAGGACGTCAAGTGGTTGATATTATACCTCCAGGACCAGAACTTCTTATTTCAGAAGGTGAATCCATCAAGCTTGATCAACCATTAACAAGTAATCCAAATATAGGAGGTTTTGGTCAGGGAGACGCAGAAATAGTGCTTCAAGATCCATTAC